TAATAAAATGTGGATGAATAATATTTTCATCGATTTTGGATCGGATTTGGCGGCATGGCCAAGCGGTAAGGCAGGGGACTGCAAATCCTTTATCCCCAGTTCAAATCTGGGTGTCGCCTGATCAACAAAATACTTAGAATTTCTTATTCTACTGATAGAATAGAACTCGACAAATTCTTGCCCTGCAGAAGCAAAGGCAAAGGACTGGGCTTGTCGATACTTGATTTATAGAATACATAGTTCTATAAAAGACTGTAAGTTGTTTTCTCAAAATATGGCTCTGTTTGGGTTCTGGGTAGCGGCCCAAACAGATATACCAATAGGGATGAGGTAAGGCTTACTTATTAATTCCAGAACGACGAAAGTAAGAGGTCAGAAATCTTGGTATCCAAAGGTTCCTAAAGGACATTCCATTTTTGCTCCTAGGATTGAAGAAAAGATTATACGAAAGACTGTCAAGACTTCCTAATTATCTTACACTACCTCCACTAACGTAGGGTCTACTGACTTGACTCCGTCTGGAATTAGATTGGATAGGCTGATGGGAAATCCATTTAGGGGTTGTGGAAAGGACTGAAGATACTTTGTATCCATACTTACGAGAGACTCCGAGTACTCAAACATTCAATCAGGATGGTTGGTCGGCTCTTATCTTATAGAATAACAGAGTAAAAGTCAAAGTAAAAAAAAAAAAAAGATTTCTTTGGTCGTGTAGGGAGATTACAAAAAAAATGTATGTAATAATGGTAGTGATGTCTCCCCATTCTTTCACAGAAAAAAAGACAGTAAGGCTTAGATCAAATAGGAAATATAGGTATCCAATAGATAGTTATCTATCTTGATGGTATATTTTTTTTTGATATTTTTTGCTTATGAAAGAAAGGTAACAAAACAAACAATAGGTCTTACTATTCCCACATGCTCCATTAGGAGCATTCCTTTGCTATTTTCAAGGAAAAGGTGTGTGTATCGTATTTTTACTTAATACTTCCCAATTCTACCAGAAATCCTATAAAGAATCTGTTACGAGTGGATTCATTGAATTGGTTCATCAATAGCCTTAAGTCAGAATCCTATTTTGACTCTGCGCCGTTGATTCAACTATGATTATTGATCAATAATGGAATAATTCCTTCATAGAAATAGGAGATATAATTCACATGGATATAGTAAGTCTCGCTTGGGCTGCTTTAATGGTAGTCTTTACATTTTCCCTTTCACTCGTAGTATGGGGAAGGAGTGGACTCTAGGTATATTAATAATTGATTGAGTAATCGATTGAGTAATCGAATTGTATCAATTGTTTAATTGATCGTTTTGCGAAGCTTTTTTTTTTTTAAGCTTGTCTCTCTTTCAAAATTCTACTGGAAAGACAATAATGAATAATAACCATTCGATCAAACAATGAATGATTACTATAGTTTAGTTGTATTTCAAAACTCAAATCTACGCATGATAGGAAATTTTTTCCAACCGAATTCCTCCTAAATATTCTATTTGGATAAACCAGTTCTTACCAGAATTATGGATATTACAATGAGAAAAAACCAATCCCTAGTTTTTTCTTTATTTGTTTCTCTCTTTCTTTACTTTCACTGTTCTAAGAACAAATCGTTCTGCTATTAGATTACGACGATACTTACTTTCTACTGGAAGTGACTAGTGGTTGTCCAAAGAGGTTCTACACATAATAAAATTAGATCTTTCTTCCGCTGAGCGATCCACCACATATCACACATTTAACATTTTTGACTCCTAGAGATTTTTTTATGCTTTTTTGACTCATCTCATGTCATGTTTAAGCATGAAAAATGGTCCGAGTCCCCTTTACAAATCTACTTCCTTTCAAAACCTGAAGAAGTTACCATAGAACTTCGTAAATGATCTGTTAATGCCTCAATCAATGACTTCTTGGGATGGGAAATAAAAAAAAAATTCCTTGGTTTTGTTTTCTTTTGCTATAGTATATTCCCATACTATTCTTCCTCTATTGATTCTTTCGATGGATCCCGGAACCTATATATAAAATTATAAGAAACCTAGGAATTAGAAGAATTGGCCTTCGATTATTTTGGGTTGATCGAAATCGAGTGGATGTAGCGAAAAAAAGAAATAGAATTAGACTGCTATTTCGATGTACTAGTCTACTATTTAGATTAGATGTACATCTAATACATCATATACATACATATTGTAAATTGATCTATATAAACCCTCCATTTAGATAAAGTCTATATCTGTATACAAAACTATATATGATAATATCATTGTATACAATATTAGATAATATAAAATACTCTAAAGTGTGGTAGAAAGGACTATATATAGTCCTTTCTACCACACTTTATGATTCCAACCAGATCATTTCATTTAAGACTTGGAATTTTATTCCAATCCCTTTCTTTCATTTCTTCAATCATTGAAAAAAGGATTGATAAGAACTAATAATTCAGATTCAAATTAATCATTTTGACTGACTGTTTTTACGTAGATAATAAGT